TCATCCTGGGTCGATGCCCGAGCGGTTAATGGGGACGGACTGTAAATTCGTTGACAATATGTCTACGCTGGTTCAAATCCAGCTCGGCCCAAAAAATATCTCACCTACTATAAGATGAAGATATTTGTCCTCCCCAAACGGCTGATACGCGTAATAAAAGAGTCCAATTTTCTGTTTTTCTTTTGTTTTCTTGCTCTATTTAATTAAATTTTTTTGTTCCGGGAATTTTAAATTTTGATCTAGACAATGATCTAGATTCATACTTACTTACTATACTATGTGAGTGATAATTTGAAAAAAAGAAAACTTGCTTTCTTTAGTTTTAGTGAAAGATTTTTTTACATAATTTTTTTTTAAGAAAACTAGTAATTCATGTTGTTCGCATTCAAGTACATATTCTTGCAGAGATCAATATATCACTTATAACTCCCTTCTCTGTTACAACAAAAAAATTCGAACTAAAAATGTTTTGAATCAAATGAAAAAAAAAAAAAAAGATATTGTATACCTTAGTTCCTTGGGATTGTAGTTCAATTGGTTAGAGCACCGCCCTGTCAAGGCGGAAGCTGCGGGTTCGAGCCCCGTCAGTCCCGACGGATCCAAAAAGAAAGATCAAAGAAGGATCCTATCCTTTTTTTGAGACTCCTTGTAATGAAGAATATTTTTTTATTTTTTTTTTCTAAAAAAAAAATAATAATTAAGTTTAGACTTGAATTTGAGTTCTATAAAAAAAAGCAAACATCTAAAAAAAATAATAATGAATTTGATACACTATTAGATTCTATTTTTTGTACCAGGACTCGCCTTTTTTTATTCTAAAAAAAAAGAAAGGTATTTTAGAACTTAACCTCTTTTTTGTCCGCTTTTCCTCTATTTTTTTTTGTAACCAGTGTAAAAGAAAGGTGGTCAGATGAGACTTCGTTAGATGGAAAGAAAACTGTCATTTATGGTCAAAAATGGATTAGATCACGCATTTTTTAATATATTTTGTTATTCAGTATGGATAAAAGATTCGCCTATGTTATACTATTCAATTTGCGACGGCGAATTAATATGATAGTTTAGATATTGTTATTCATGATATTAATCCGATTCAATATCATCAAAATGGAATTCATTCCATTGAATTTACAGGTGACATTTTTATCATCTCTATGGGATCAAATCCCGAGTTATTGCGAACTAAAAAACGAGGAAATTATGGAAGTCAATATTCTTGCATTTATTGCTACTGCGCTCTTCATTCTAGTTCCTACTGCTTTTCTACTTATCATTTATGTAAAAACGGTCAGCCAAAATAATTAGTTTGACTTAAACTTTACTTCTTCGTTCTTTATCAACGACTGGAAAATGGAAAAAAGGTATTCCAATTTCGTTTGTTAACTGAAAAATGAGCAGGCTAGAATCATAAGTATTTGATTAGATTTGATAATAGTATGGTAGAAAGAAATATATATTTCTTTCTACCATACTATTTATTAGTATTAGATTAGTCGTTTTTTTGTCATGTATAAAGTTGTAATATACTAAAGATACAGACTTAATTAAAGATTGACTAATCTCTAATACGTATCCCCAGCTATGTTATGTAGATATTGATCTACATTCTATTGTTTTGCTCGATCTATTGGATCGATTTGGATTTTTTTTGATCAATCCAAAAAAATAGGAGTATCCACCGAAAGAATCAAAGGTATGTATCAATATCAATTTAATAATTTTTTTTAGCATTCTCAACCCAAGAAATCCATTATTAATTAATTGACTGGTTGATATATGATCAAACCTATTCTATCGTATGGAAACTTCATCGAATTTCGAAAATAAAGTATCGTACATTATTTAAATTTAACCCAGGATATGAAAAGGGTCGATAAAGCAGAAATCCATTTTATAAAACGATAAAACAAGCGCTAAGTATCCAATATGCAACTCGTCAGAACCAAGATCTTATTATGTGTATATTTTTGTTGAACAACAACTATGCCTATGTTCTTTCCTCTACAAAGTATGTATCTGATTAAAATTCTCCTAATAAAATAAGAGAACGGCTTTATCTTGGCTTTTTTTTTTAGGAGAAAACATAAGGAAAAGGTCTGTTGTTCCCTGTCCTCCCTAAAAAAAATTGGATCAGAACCTGTTCGTCGAAATTTAGTAAAAATGCATTAATTTCTTTTCAAAAAAGAAGCATAACATGGGAATTTTTGAAATATCTGTTTGATTGACATTAGTATCTTTTAAATTTTAAAAAACTTTACGGAGTGATCTATAAAACAATTGATATAGTTTGATTCCTCAACAAAAAACTCAATTAGTTAAAATTAGCTAAGGTAAGTCGTTTTTCTAGAGTCCACTTCTCCCCCATACTACAAGTGAAAGAGAAAATGTAAAGACTACCATTAAAGCAGCCCAAGCGAGACTTACAATATCCATGTGAATTATGTCCCCTATTTCTATGAATATGAAGGAATTTTTGCATTATTGTTTACTAATAATAGTGAAATCAATGGTACAGAGTCAAAAAATTTTTCTTGCATTTTAGATACAAAGATTTACCGTCCACTAGATGCTTAGAATCAAGTACGTATCAAGAGACTCTAAGGGATTAGGATATTTCCTTTTTTTTTTAGAATCAGGCGACACCCGGATTTGAACTGGGGAATAAAGGATTTGCAGTCCTCCGCCTTACCACTCGGCCATGCCGCCAAAAATATATATGCAAATTTTTTCTTTTGGGGTTGAATTTTTGAACTTTGTTTATTGTACTTGCGTTTTTAATCCTTTAATCCCATTTCCTTAATTCCCTTCCTAACTAACAAAAAGCCTTTACTTTTTTAAAATTGGATCCATACAAAAAAAAATATAGACTTTCAGTCACAAAAGTAAAAACTCATAAGAAATTGGACCCATTAACTTTTTTGGAATTCATGAACGAGTCTTAGATTTTGACTTCAAATCATGTTTCCCCAATGACATAAGAAAATTCAAATGATAAAAAATCATTATTTTTGCGTCTTTTCAAAAAAATAAAATATTTATTTCGATTATAACAACAATTATACATATATGTAAACCCCGGAACCATAACAGAAATTACACAGACAATTGCGTATCTTATATACGAAATATAGATTAGATATCGGGGCACGCATTTATATTTATTACTAACTCTAACCCGCTTTGCTTTACAATACAAGCGTATATTACGAATAGTACTAAAATAGATCTTTTCTCCGCAAAATAGAAAATTTTCTGTATTCCTCCGTTCATACGTATTTCATACATGATATATATATATGGAATTTTTGTGTAAAATTTTATGTGATTTAGTAAACAGAATATAGATTCCATCCGAGCTAGATCGATCGATATGATTCAATAAAGAATGATCCAAAACAGGGATTTTTAAACAAATGAGGAATTGGGTTCAAATGTTACGAGAGGGAAATAAGCTGATGTCTACAATACCTGGGTTTAATCAGATACAATTTGAAGGATTTTGTCGGTTCATGGATCAGGGCTTACCGGAAGAGCTTAATAAGTTTCCAAAAATTGAGGATACAGATCAAGAAATTGAATTTCAATTATTTGTGGAGACATATCAATTGGTAGAACCCGTGATAAAAGAAAAGGCTGCTGTGTATAAATCACTTACATATTCTTCCGAGTTATTTGTATCCGCAGGATTAATTTGGAAAACCAGCAGGGATATGCAAGAACAAACAATTTTTATTGGAAGCATTCCTCTCATGAATTCCCTGGGAACTTTTATAGTAAATGGAATATACAGAATTGTGATCAATCAAATATTGCAAAGCCCCGGTATTTATTACCGGGCAGAATTGGACCATAACGGAATTTCGGTCTATACCGGCACCATAATATCAGATTGGGGAGGAAGATCAGAATTAGAGATTGATAGAAAAGCAAGGCTATGGGCTCGTGTGAGTAGGAAGCAGAAAATATCTATTCTAGTTCTATCATCAGCTATGGGTTCGAATCTAAAAGAAATTCTGGATAATGTTTGCTACCCGGAAATTTTTTTGTCTTTCTTGAATGATAAAGAGAAAAAAATTTTTGGGTCAAAGGAAAATGCCATTTTGGAGTTTTATCAACAATTTGCTTGTGTAGGAGGAGACCCGGTATTTTCGGAATCTTTATGTAAAGAATTACAAAAAAAATTTTTTCAACAAAAATGCGAATTAGGAAGGATTGGTCGACGAAATATGAATCGTCGACTTAATCTTGATATACACCAAAACAATACGTTTTTGTTACCGCGTGATATATTGGCAGCCACAGATCATTTGATTGGAATGAAATTTGGAATGGGTACACTTGATGATATGAATCATTTGAAAAATAAACGTATTCGCTCTGTATCAGATCTCTTACAAGATCAATGCGGATTGGCTCTGGTTCGTTTAGAAAATGTGGTTCGAGGAACTATATGTGGAGCAATTCGGCATAAATTAATACCTATTCCTCAGAATTTGGTAATTTCAACTCCATTAACAACGACTTATGAATCTTTTTTTGGTTTACACCCATTATCCCAAGTTTTGGATCGAACTAATCCATTGACACAAATAGTTCATGGTCGAAAATTGAGTTTTTTGGGCCCTGGAGGAGTGACAGGGCGTACGGCTAGTTTTCGGATACGAGATATCCATCCTAGTCACTACGGGCGTATTTGCCCAATTGACACGTCTGAAGGAATTAATGTTGGACTTATTGGATCCTTAGCAATTCATGCAAGAATTGGTCTTTTGGGGTCTCTAGAAAGCCCTTTTTATAAAATTTCTGAGAGATCAACAAGGGTACAGGTGCTTTTTTTATCCCCAAGTAGGGATGAATACTATAAGGTATCCACAGAAAATTTTTTGGCACTAAATCAAGGTATTCAGGAAGAACAGGTTGTTCCGGCTCGATACCGTCAAGAATTCCTGACTATTGCGTGGGAACAGGTTCGTTTTCGAAGTATTTTTCCGTTCCAATAT